AAGCTTTTCTACTAGGGAATCCGCTATCCTTCTCTTTCTATTTCTATAGATAAAAATGGAAAAAAAAATTATCATATAATAATAATCCAAAAATTCCAACACAAATCAAGGAGGTTGCGTATGATTTTAAAATCTTTTCTACTAGGGAATCTGCTATCCTTAGGCAAGAAGATAATCAATTCGGTCGTTGTGGTCGGACTCTATTATGGATTTCTGACCACATTCTCCATAGGGCCCTCTTATTTCTTCCTTCTCCGAACTCAGGTTATGCAAGAAGGGGAAGAAGGAACCGCGAAAAAGGTAGCAGCAACAACTGGTTTTATTATGGGACAGCTCATAATGTTCATATCGATCTATTATACGCCTCTGTATCTAGCATTGGGTAGACCTCATACAATAACTGTCCTAGCTCTACCCTATCTTTTGTTTCAATTCTTCTGGAACAATGACAAACATTTTTTTCATTATGAATCGACTAGCAGAGATTCAATGCGTAATCTCAGCATTCCATGTGTATTCCTGAATAATCTCATTTTTCAATTATTCAACTATTTTCTTTTACCGAGCGCAATGTTAGCCAGATTAGTCAACATTTCTATGTTTCGATGCAACAACAAGATGTTATTTGTAACAAGTAGTTTTGTTGGTTGGTTAATTGGTCACATTTTATTCATGAAAGGGACTGGATTGGTACTAGTCTGGATACAGCAAAATCATTCTATTAGATCTAATAAGTACCTTCTGTCAGAATTGAGAAATTCTATAGCTCGAATCTTTAGTATTCTCTTATTTATTAGCTGTGTCTACTATTTAGGCAGAATGCCGTCACCTATTTTTACTATGAAACTGAAACCAATCCAAGAAATGAACGAAAGTGAGGAAGAGGAAGAAGAAGAAGAAGAAGAAGAAGAAGAAACAGATGTAGAAATAGAAAAAACTTCCGAAACGGAGGAGACTAAACAGCAAGAAGAGGGATTCATCGAAGAAGATCCTTTTCCTTCCTTTTTTTCGGAAGAAATGGAGGATCCGGACAAAATTGATGAAAAGGAAAAGATCCGAGTGAATGGAAAGGACAAAACAAAGGATGAATTCCAATTGTACTTAGAAGAAGCATGCTATAAAAATGGCTCAACTTCTTATTCACAGAATAATGATGAACAGAACAATTTCGGTAATTTAGGTTTAGAAATAAATAAAGAAAAAAAAAATCCTTCATGGTATGAAAAACGCCCTCTTGCTCTTCTTTTCGACTATAAACGCTGGAATCGTCCAGCGCGATATATAAGAAGTAATCGATTTGAAAGGGCGGTAAGAAATGAAATGTCACAATATTTTTTTTATCCATGTCAAAATGATGGAAAACAAAAAATTTCTTTTACATATCCAGTCAGTTTCTCAATTTTTTGGGAACTGATACAAGGAAATCTTTCTTTGGCTACAACAGAAAAATCCAATTTGGATGATGAACTATATAATTATTGGATTCATACGAATAAACAAAAAAAAAACAACTTAAGCAATGAATTTGTTAATCGAATTACAATTCTAGACAAAAGTCTTTTTTCTATAGATGTACTCGATAAAAAAACTCGACTATGCAATGATAAAACTAAAAAGGAATATTTACAAGAAACACATGATCCTTTATTAAATGGATCTTATCGTGGTATAATAAAAAACAAGGTTTCACCCTTTATAAATATACCCGAAACTACAATAAATAATTTAATAGATGAAATTTTTACAAATAAAATTCATAGTGTTCTGAATAATGATTCGAATTACGAAGAATTTAAACAGAAAAAGGATCCATTTAATAAAATATCACCAAAAATCAAACATTTTCTAACTTTAATGAGTAAAGGAAAATTGACATTCAATTCGAAAAATATTTCTTTACTTTCAGAAGAAATTAACTCCGAAAATCAAGAAAAATTTTTAAAATTTTTAATTGATACAATCATAGCGGATTCTTTTACTCAAAAAATTCCAATTCCAAAACAATATATTGGAATAAAAGAAATAAGTAAAGAAGTTCCTCGTTGGTCATACAAATTAATCGATGATATAGAACAATATAAAAGACAACTTGAAAACAACGAATTCTTGGGCGAGCATCAACTTCGCTCAAGAAAAGCTAAACGTGGAGTGATTTATACGGATAAGCAAGAGAATATTGATAATCCTTCTCCTAATACTGCGGATATGGCAGAGCAACCGGGCGAAATTGTTTTTATACGTTATCCATACCAACCCGATTTTCGTCGAGATGTAATCAAAGGTTCCATGCGTGCTCAAAGACGTAAAGCGGTTATTTGGAAATTCTCTCAAACAAAGATACGTTCCCCGCTTTTTGTAGACAGATTTAATTTTATAGATTCTATCACATTAATTAAACAAATTGTGAGAAATTGGATGAAAAAAAACTCAGAATTTCAAAGTTTTGATTACAAAGAAAACGAATTAAAAGAATTAGAAGAAAAAAGGATAAATGACCAAATAGAGCAAGAAAAAGAACAAGAAAAAATAAAAGAACAAACACGAGTAGACATAGCCGAAGCCTGGGATAGTATTCTAGTTGCTCAAATAATAAGGAGTTTAGTGTTAATAACTCACTCAATTCTTAGAAAATATATTGTATTTCCTTTATTGATAATAGTAAAAAATGTCGGTCGTATATTATTATTCGAACGTCCTGAGTGGGCTGAAGATTTCAACGAGTTGAGTAATGAAAGACATGTTAAATGTACCTATAACGGTGTTCCATTATCAGAAACAGAATTTCCTAAAAACTGGTTAACAGATGGTATTCAGATAAAGATATTATATCCTTTCCGTCTAAAACCTTGGCACAAATCTAAATCTAGGATGCGACGAGATTTAATAAACCAAAAAGAACAAAATGAAAATGAAGAAGAAAATTTTTGTTTTTTAACATTCTCTGGAATGGAAACTGACCTTCTGTTTGGTCCTCCCCGAAAATACCCTCCTTTTTTTCAACCTATTTTAAAACAATTCGAAAAAAAAATTCGAAAATTTCGAAAAAAACGCTTTGAAGTTTTAAAAATTATCAAAGAAAAAATAGAATTTTTTCGAAAATCCTCGAATGAAACAAAAAATTGGATTATTGAAATCATTCCATTTTTTCAAAAAAAAAAAAAAATAGCAACCATAAATCCAACTCCATTAGTTGGATTGAGAGAAGAATCTAGTAAAAGAAAAAAAGAAAAAGATTCGAAAATCAATAATGATATGATTCATGAATCATCTATCCAAACCCAATTCCTTAATTGGACAAATTCTTCAGTGACAGAAAAAAAAATAAAATATTTTGCTAATAGAACAAGGACAATTAAAAATAAAATAGAAAAAATTTCAAAAGACAATATAAAAATAAACAGTAGTCCTAACAAAATACATTATGGTACTGAAAGATTCGAATTACCCCAAAATATGGGTCAAATATTAAAAAGAAAAAATGCTCGATTAATCTGTAAATCAAATTATATTTTGAAATTTTTTAGGGAAAAAATATACATAGATATATTTCTATATATCATTAATATTACCAGAATTAATATACAACTTTTTCTTGAATCAACAAAAAATTGGATTAATAAATCCATTTACAACAATGAAATGAATCATGAAAGGATTGATAAGACAAATATCAATATAATTCAGTTTATTTCAACTCTAAAAAAAAGAATTTTCCCTTTTCTTCATCTTAATAATAGTAATATTTATAAGAATTCGAAGATTTTTTCTGATTTTTCTTTTTTTTCACAAGCCTATGTATTTTACCAATTATCCCAAGCCCATATTTTTAACTTAAGATCTGTCCTTCAGTATCCTGGAATATCTTTATTTCTTAAAAAGGAAATAAAAAATTATTTTGTAGCCCAAGGAATAGCGGATTCCCAGCTACAGACTCAAAAAATTCCGAATTCTGGAATCAACCAATGGAAAAACTGGTTAAAATCAAAAAGTACTTATCATTATGATTTACCTCAGGTAAAATGGTCTCGATTAGTACCACAAAAATGGCGAAATAAAGTGACTGAACATTGTTTTGTTGAAAATCTAGATTTTCAACAAAACAAAAGGGATTTAGATCAAAAAGAACAATTAATTAATTACAAAAATACAAATCATTCGGAAAAGGATGTATTGCCAAATCCAAAATTGAATTTTACTTTTACAAAAAACTATAGATATGATCTTTTATCATCTAAATTTGTTTATTATGAAGATATGAACGATTCATATAAATCTAGTTATGGGATACCAGACGAAGTAAAAAAAAACTTTGAATTTTCTTATATTTATAATTACAACATAAATAAAGACAAATTAATTAACATGTGGTGGAATATTCCTATCAGTAATTATTTAGGAATAAAAAATAGTAATATTTTGGATATGGATATAGAGAAAGATACGGATAGAAAATATTTGGATTTGAAAATTATCCATTTTTGTCTTAGAAAGAAAATCGACATTGAGGCCTGGGCCGATATCAGTACTAGCATGAATGAAAATACTAAAACTGAATCTAAGAATTCTCAAATTGTTAATAAAATTAATAAGAAAGATCCTTTTTATCGCAGAATTTATCAAGAAATCAATCCATTCCATCAAAAACAAACCCCTTTTTTTGATTGGATGGGAATGAATGAAGAAATACTAAGTCATCCCATATCAGAGTTGGAATCTTGGTTTTTCTCTGAATTTATCTTTTTTTATAATGAATATAAAATGAAACCTTGGGTTATACCAATGGATTTTCTTTTTTTAAATTCGACTAGGAGTAAAAATAAAAACATCGATAGAAATAAAAAAACGAATGTCAAAAATATATTTAAAAATATTTTCTCAAATCGACAAAAAGATATTGAAGAAAATTATATAGAATTAGATATGACAATATCTAGAAAGAGACAAAAACCCAAGAGTGTTAAAAAAGTAGGATTGGAATTCTTACTGAGAGGACATTTGCTTTATCAATTGAGATGGGGTGAGTCTTTGAATCAAAACCTCATTGAGAATATCAAAGTATACTGTTTTCAGCTTAGATTGATAAATCCGATAGAAATTACTATAGACTCTCTAGAAAAAAAAGACATGAGTATGGACATAATAGTTGAAAATCCAATTTTAAATCTTGGAGAAGTGACACAAAAAGGAATATTGGCTGTTGAACCGATTCGTCTGTCTGTAAAAGATGATGAACTATTGATTTTGTATCAAACCATAGGTATTTCTTTGGTTCATAAGAGTAAGCACCAAAATAATCCAAAAATATATAGTGAAAATATTGATAAAAAAAATTTGGATTTGATTGTTCCTGAAAATATTTTATCGCTTAGACGTCGTAGAGAATTGAGAATTCTAATTTGTTTGAATTCAAGGAATAATAATGGTGTGAATACAAAACAAATAGGAAATCGGGTAAAAACTTGCAGTCAATTTTTTGATGAAAATAAAGATCTTGATCAAGATAAAAATACACTTAGAAAATTCAAATATTTTCTTTGGCCAAATTATCGATTAGAAGATTTAGCTTGTATGAATCGTTATTGGTTTGATACTAATAATGGAAGTCGTTTTAGTATATTAAGAATACATATGTATCCGCAATTCAAAATTCATTTATGATCCATTTGTCTTATGGATTCCTTATCATGTATCAAAATTGCACATAAGCCCTGCCGTATGTGCAATTTTGATACATGATACTAATTCGATAATGTGTTAATTAGATTCAGAAATGAATCAACATTTCTTTATTAAGTTTTTTTCATAAAATGAATCAATAAGGTGTATACCAAATTCAAATAGCTTGCATTATTATTACTGATCAGTAAAATTCCATATTTGCTAAAACTAAAAAAAGATAAGGAAGGTTAAAATTTTATGAAAAAAAATTCATTCATATCTGTTATTTCGCATGAAAAAAAAGAAGAAAACAGGGGATCAATTGAATTTCAAGTATTCTGTTTTACCAACAAGATACGAAGACTTACTTCCCATTTGGAATTACACAAAAAAGACTATTCATCTCAGAGAGGTCTACGAAAAATTCTGGGAAAACGTCAACGATTACTGGCTTATTTGTCAAAGAAAAATGGAGTACGTTATAAAGAATTAATCAGTCGATTGAACATTCGAGAACTAAAAACACGTTAATTTGAAAAGTCGTTTTGAATTATTTGATTTATTAGATCTTGAATTTTGATGAACTTTTTCTTGTTTTCAGCAATTCATGAAAAAATGAATTCGTGAAAGAATGAATCGGGGAAAAACCTATGACTGTACCAACTACCAGAAAAGACCTCATGATAGTCAATATGGGCCCTCAGCATCCATCAATGCATGGCGTTCTCCGACTCATCGTTACTTTAGACGGTGAAGATGTTATTGATTGCGAACCAATAGTAGGTTATTTACACAGAGGTATGGAAAAAATTGCGGAAAACCGAACAATTATACAATATCTGCCTTATGTAACACGCTGGGATTATTTAGCTACTATGTTCACAGAAGCAATAACTGTAAATGGACCCGAACAATTAGGAAATATTCAAGTACCTAAAAGAGCTAGCTATATCAGAGTAATTATGTTGGAGTTAAGTCGTATAGCTTCTCATTTGTTATGGCTCGGCCCTTTTATGGCAGATATTGGCGCACAGACCCCTTTTTTCTATATTTTTCGAGAAAGAGAATTGATATATGATTTATTCGAAGCTGCCACCGGTATGAGAATGATGCATAACTATTTCCGTATTGGAGGAGTAGCTGCCGATCTACCTTATGGATGGATAGATAAATGTTTAGATTTTTGTGATTATTTTTTAATAAGGCTTGCTGAATACCAAAAACTTATTACGCGAAATCCTATTTTTTTAGAACGGGTTGAGAACGTGGGCATTATCGGGGGAGAAGAGGCAGTAAATTGGGGGTTATCAGGACCAATGTTACGAGCTTCCGGAATACAATGGGATCTTCGTAAAGTTGATCATTATGAGTGTTATGATGAATTTGATTGGGAAGTTCAATGGCAAAAAGAAGGAGATTCATTAGCTCGTTATTTAATACGAATCGGTGAAATGGCAGAATCTGTAAAAATTATTCAACAAGCTCTAGAAGGAATTCCAGGAGGTCCCTATGAAAATTTAGAAATCCGACGCTTTAATAGGATAAAATATCCTGAATGGAATGATTTTGAATATCGATTCATTAGTAAAAAACCATCTCCTGCTTTTGAATTGTCGAAACAAGAACTTTATGCAAGAGTCGAAGCTCCAAAGGGAGAATTAGGAATATTTTTGATAGGAGATCAGAGTGTTTTTCCTTGGAGATGGAAAATTCGCCCGCCGGGTTTTATTAATTTGCAAATTCTTCCTCAGTTAGTTAAAAAAATGAAATTGGCTGATATTATGACAATACTAGGTAGCATAGATATTATTATGGGAGAAGTTGATCGTTGAAATGATAATTGATATAACCGAAATACAAGCTATCAATTCTTTTTCCAGACTCGAATCTTTAAAAGAGGTTTATGGGACTATATGGATGCTTTTCCCCATTTTGATTCTCGTATTGGGAATTACAATAGGTGTACTAGTAATTGTGTGGTTAGAAAGAGAAATATCCGCGAGTATACAACAACGTATTGGACCTGAATATGCCGGCCCTTTGGGAATTCTTCAAGCTCTAGCGGATGGAATAAAATTACTTTTTAAAGAGAGTCTTATTCCATCTAGAGGGGATAGATATTTATTTAGTATCGGACCTTCTATAGCAGTCATATCAATTCTACTAAGTTATTCAGTAATTCCTTTTGGTTCTCGTCTTGTTCTAGCCGATCTCAGTATTGGTGTTTTTTTATGGATCGCTATTTCAAGTATTGCTCCCATTGGACTTCTTATGTCAGGATATGGATCAAATAATAAATATTCCTTTTTAGGTGGTTTGCGGGCTGCTGCCCAATCAATTAGTTATGAAATACCATTAACTCTATGTGTATTATCAATATCTCTACGTGTGATTCGCAGAAACATGGGTTTTCACTTTCAACCTTTTTTTAGGTTTCTAAGAATAAAAAAATGTACTGAATAGTATCTGATTTTTTTATTCACTGCTCGGGTTGATAAACTAAACCAGATAGTTAGAGGAGTGAAAGACAACAGCTTCGAAATTTGCAGTAAAAAAATCGAATCTCATTGCCTATGTACAAGGATTAAACGAAAATAAACATAAGCAATCAACCCCAAGATTGGCTAATTAGTCATTACGACTTGAAGCGGGTTGAAAAGAACAATTCTATGAAATTTTACTATCTTTTTTTATATGTATTATGATATATGACATGAATTCTCATAGAGATTGAAAACAAACGGGTGGATGATTAGGAACACCAAAGTACACAAAGGATTTGTAATAGAGATTATGTAAGTTATCCAAAAAAAGATCTTTACATAAAAGAAATCCTAATTGAGGCTTTAAATTGGTAGAAATGATCAAGTAGTACTCCTATAAATTCCGATCCAGAGTATGCTCCTATCCACCGATTAAGTGAATGACTATCAGGAACGAAGTAATCCTTTACTTTTTTATTTCAAGCTTAAATAGAAGAAATAAGAGGGACGAAAAAAAATAGATAATATAAAAATATATCTAAATGGAATTGCAAAAAAGATCTTTTTGCGATATCCATATTCACAGAAATGAAATTTTTGTCATCGCATAAATCATGAATGGCTGGTGAATTCTTTTTCGGAATCGAAAATAATAAAACTAAGGTGAAATTTTTAATGATATTGATAAAAAAAGAGTATTTTATTCAAGGATTAAGTTATTACTTAATTAAAATTAAAAAAAAAAATGAAAATTCTTCAAAGTTAAAGTAAAGGATAAGATCAATTCCGAAGCACTTTTATAGTATAGCAGACAGAATTTCATTGGTTTAATTCAGGATTTTCGATTGATTTTCATTTTCTTTTTTCTACAAACATAACATATCGAAATTAAATGAAAGAATATCAAATTAATCCTTATATTTATTTATGACCCTTGAGGAGCCGTATGAGGTGAAAATCTCATGTACGGTTCTGTAATAGCGATGACGAGAGTGATCTTATTATCGACTATAATTATCTAACAGTTTAAGTACAGTTGATATAGTTGAGGCACAGTCAAAATATGGTTTTTGGGGATGGAATTTGTGGCGGCAACCTATAGGATTTATTGTTTTTATAATTTCTTCTCTAGCAGAATGCGAGAGATTGCCCTTTGATTTACCAGAAGCAGAAGAAGAGTTAGTAGCAGGCTATCAAACCGAATATTCAGGTATTAAATTTGGTTTATTTTATGTTGCGTCTTATCTAAATCTATTAATCTCTTCATTATTTGTAACCGTTCTTTACTTGGGTGGTTGGAATTTCTCTATTCCATACATATCTGAGTTTTTTGAAATAAATAAAACAGATGGAGTCTTTGGAACGACACTTGATATTTTCATTACATTAGCTAAAACTTTTTTGTTCTTGTTCATTCCTATTACAACAAGATGGACTTTACCTAGACTGAGAATGGACCAATTATTAAATCTTGGATGGAAATTTCTTTTACCTATTTCTTTAGGCAATCTATTATTAACAACCTCTTTCCAACTTCTTTCATTATAAATTTTACAAAAAAAATAAAAATATTTGCTATTCACTATAATTTAATTCACGACTTGGTACAAACAAGAGAAAGAAACAAAATCTTTTATTGATATTTACTATATGTTTCCTATGGTAACTGGGTTCATTAATTATGGTCAACAAACAATACGCGCGGCAAGATACATTGGTCAAGGTTTTATGATTACCCTATCCCACGTTAATCGTTTACCTGTAACTATTCAATATCCTTATGAAAAGTTAATCACATCAGAACGTTTTCGTGGTCGAATTCATTTTGAATTTGATAAATGCATTGCTTGTGAAGTATGTGTTCGTGCATGTCCTATAGATTTACCCGTTGTTGATTGGAAATTGGAAACGGATATTCGAAAGAAACGGTTGCTTAATTACAGCATTGATTTTGGAATTTGTATATTTTGTGGGAATTGTGTTGAGTATTGTCCAACAAATTGTTTATCAATGACTGAAGAATATGAGCTTTCGACTTATGATCGTCACGAATTAAATTATAATCAAATTGCTCTGGGTCGTTTACCAATATCAATAACTGATGATTATACAATTCGAACAATTTCGAATTCGCCTCAAACAAAAGAAAAATCCCGCGGTTGAAGAGCAATTCCCAATTATTAAGGTTCTTTTTTTTTGTTTGAATTTAAAAAAAAGTTTATTTTTTTCTTGTTCAATAACTAGAAATTCGTATTATTCACTATTCCTATTGATTGGTAAAAATCGCAACTTTAAATTAGATTTCAAATCTGTTTACTGTAATGATTTTAATTGGGAATTACCCACTACCCTTTCAGATAAAAATAAATGTGATGGGTCCAATAATCCAATAACTTTATTTTACTAACATTAAATTATACATAATAGGATTTATTTACCAATTAAGAACGCATAAATCTCTTTTTCCTGTTCAAGTCAATAAGATCATGAAACATTCTGATTTTTTTATCTCGTATTTTACATATAATGGATTTACCTGGACCAATACATGATTTTCTTTTAGTCTTTCTGGGTTCAGTTCTTATATTAGGGAGTCTAGGAGTGGTATTATTTACCAATACAATTTTTTCGGCCTTTTCGCTAGGATTGGTTCTTGTTTGTATATCTTTATTCTATATTCTAGCAAACTCCCATTTTGTAGCTTCTGCGCAACTCCTTATTTATGTCGGCGCTATAAATGTATTAATAATTTTTTCTGTAATGTTCATGAGTGGTCCAGAATATGACAAAAATTTTCATCTGTGGACTGTTGGGGACGGGATTACTTCATTGGTTTGTACAAGTCTTTTTGTTTTATTAACTATTACTATTTTAAATACGTCCTGGTATGGTATTATTTGGACTACAAAATCAAACCAAATTCTAGAGCAAGATTTGATAAATGCTAGTCAACAAATTGGAATTCATTTATCAACCGATTTTTTTCTTCCATTTGAATTCATTTCAATAATTCTTTTAGTTGCTTTAATAGGTGCAATTGCTGTGGCTCGTCAATAATAATTCATTTTTTAAACTAGCAATTGAAATAAAAATTCTATTTTATCATAGTGATTCAATTCTATTCAAATTGGTTTAGAAACTTTTAATTCAATTTATTATTAGACTCTTTTTTGTTCTCAATTTCTTCTATCTTGTTATATTCTAGTCAATCAAATTGATTTAATTGTTGGTCATATTGAAATGAATAAAAGTTGATAAGGAGCTGGTCAATGATACTTGAATATGTACTTGTTTTAAGTGCTTTTTTATTTTCTATCGGGATTTTTGGGTTAGTCACGAGCCGAAATTTGGTTCGGGCTCTTATGTGTCTTGAACTTCTATTGAATGCAGTTAATCTAAATTTTGTAACATTTTCCGATTTTTTTGATAGTCGCCAATTAAAAGGCAACATTTTCTCAATTTTTGTTATAGCCATTGCAGCCGCTGAAGCAGCTATTGGACCGGCTATTGTTTCTTCAATTTATCGTAACAGAAAATCAACTCGTATCAATCAATCGAATTTATTAAATAAATAATTATAGTATTGTTTTTAATTTTATTATTATTTTCGAATTTTCTATTCTATAAATTGAAATTTGAATATTCATCAATTCAAATTAGATTCCTAGATATTGCATTTTAAAATATACTTTCAAAAATAGAATAAATCAAAGTATTTTGGACCTCTTTTCCATTTCTCCATTTTATATTATATTTATTTTCTAATATTCTAATAAGTCGTCGATCCAATCCAGAAGTAGATTGATTCAAACAATTCTGGGAAATCATTGATTCATCTGGTAATTGATTCGTCTGATATTTGAATATGTATTTCATTTATTTGACTAGAACTAGATCGAAAATTAATGAAATGAAAAAATTCTAAATCCAATGTCACATTCAGTTAAGATTTATGATACATGTATAGGATGTACTCAATGTGTCCGAGCTTGCCCCACAGATGTATTAGAAATGATACCTTGGGATGGATGTAAAGCTAAACAAATAGCTTCGGCTCCAAGAACGGAGGATTGTGTTGGTTGTAAAAGATGTGAATCTGCTTGTCCAACCGATTTTTTAAGCGTTCGAGTTTATTTATGGCATGAAACAACTCGCAGTATGGGTCTAGGTTATTAATACGTTTCAGAAAACTCCATTTGAATCCATTTTTTTTTATTTGGATTTTATTTACCGATAAAAATCCGTACCCAAAAAGAGATTAATCTCTTTTTGGGTACGGATTTTTTTGGCCCAAGTGTATCTTGTCTTTACCATGAATCATTTTCCCTGGTTAACAACTATTGTAATTTTGCCCATATTTGCGGGTTCTTTTATTTTCTTATTTCCCCATAGAGGAAATAAGGTTATAAAATGGTATACTATATGTATATGCATTTTGGAGCTCCTTCTAACGACTTATGCATTTTATTATCATTTCCAACCAGACGATCCATTAATCCAACTGGTAGAAGATTATAAATGGATCAACTTTTTTGATTTCCATTGGAGATTAGGAATCGATGGACTTTCGATAGGACCTATTTTACTGACGGGATTTATTACTACTTTAGCAACTCTGGCGGCTTGGCCAGTTACTCGAGATTCTCGATTATTCCATTTCCTGATGTTAGCAATGTACAGTGGTCAAATAGGATTATTTTCGTCCCGAGACCTTTTACTTTTTTTCATAATGTGGGAATTAGAATTAATTCCTGTTTATCTACTTTTATCCATGTGGGGAGGAAGGAAACGCCTCTATTCCGCTACTAAATTTATTTTGTATACTGCAGGGGGTTCCATTTTTCTATTAATGGGAGTTCTCGGTATTAGTTTATATGGTTCTAATGAACCAACATTAAATTTGGAAATATTAGTTAATCAATCATATCCTGTAGCATTAGAAATAATCTTATATATTGGATTTTTTGTTGCTTTTGCTGTTAAATTACCGATTATACCTTTACATACATGGTTACCGGATACCCACGGAGAAGCACATTACAGTACTTGTATGCTTTTAGCCGGAATCTTATTAAAAATGGGAGCATATGGATTAGTTCGGATCAATATGGAATTATTACCTCATGCTCATTCTATATTTTCTCCTTGGTTAGTGATAATAGGCACAATGCAAATAATCTATGCAGCTTTAACATCTCCCGGACAACGTAATTTAAAAAAAAGAATAGCCTATTCGTCTGTATCTCACATGGGTTTCATAGTTATAGGAATTAGTTCTATAACTGATACGGGGCTTAATGGAGCCATTTTACAAATAATTTCTCATGGATTTATTGGTGCTGCACTTTTTTTCTTAGCGGGAACTAGTTACGATAGAATCCGTCTTGTTTATCTAGACGAAATGGGCGGAATAGCGATTCCAATGCCAAAACTATTCACACTCTTTACTAGTTTTTCGATGGCATCTCTTGCATTACCAGGCATGAGTGGTTTTATTGCAGAATTAATAGTATTTTTTGGAATAATTACCAGCCAAAAATACCTTTTAATACCAAAAATACTAATTACTTTTGGAATGGCAATTGGAATGATATTAACTCCTATTTATTCATTATCTATGTTACGTCAAATGTTTTATGGATATAAATTATTTAATATTACAAACTCTTCATTTTTTGATTCTGGACCGCGGGAGTTGTTTGTTTCGACTTCTATTTTTCTACCAGTAATAGGTATTGGCCTTTACCCGGATTTCGTTCTTTCACTATCAATTGAGAAAGTGGAAGCTATTTTATCCAATTATTTTTTTAGATAGATTTCCTTTCATTTAATAAAAGAAAAGTAGTCTTCTTTACGTAAGAAGCAAGGCTGAATCGGAATTATAATCAGACTTGACACTTGTGTTGTGAGAACCGTTTAAATTCGAATTTAAACGGTTCTCACCTATTTACAAGAAACTTGTTTATGCCTTGTACTAGATTTGTGTAAAGACCTTTCTTTCATTTAATTAAGCGTTAATGTAAATGAACCATAACTATGTAGCCCTATTCCTAATAGATTGACCCCGAAGTAGCATATCCAAATTATAAGAAAGCCTATAAAAGCTACGATTGCCGAATTTTCACCCCGCAAATTTTTATTTGTTCGAATATGTAAATAAATTGCAAATATGGTCCAAGTAATAAATGCCCAAGTTTCCTTTGGGTCCCAATTCCAATATGACCCCCATGCTTCATTGGCCCATACTGCCCCTGAAAGAATACCTATGGTTAAAAAGAGAAATCCTAGACTAATAACACGATAACTCCAATGATCTAGTTGTTCAATCAATTGAGACCTGTAATAATTTCTAATAGAAGAGAGCGAAACATTTTGTACAATATTAATATTGCTTTTTTCATTCATGTATTGAATCTCACCGAAAAAAAATGACTCATTTAATAAATGTTTTCGTTTATCAAAAATCTTTATTATATCTTTTTGAAATGTAATGATTAGAAGTGTTACTGATAATAATGATCCGCATAAAAGAGCTGCATAACCCAATACCATCATACTTACATGCATCATTAACCATTGAGATTGGAGAGCGGGTACTAATATTGCAGATTGGTGCATTTTAGTTAAGAGGCCTGACGTAGCAAATCCTTGGGTAAAAAGAGCACTCGGCGCAGTTATTGCACTTAAAGAGTTTTTCTCTTTTTTAAAAAAGAATGGAATCATATGAATAAGGTGGAAACTCCAGGAAAGGAAGATTAATGATTCATATAGATCACTTAATGGGAAATGGTTCCAATAAACCCAGCGAGTAACTAATAATCCTGTTATACAGAAAAAAGTAACTACCATGCCTTTTTCTAATGAATTATATAGTCCTACTATTTCATTCACTAATAAAGTTATCAAATGAAGTGTAATTACAACCGAAACCATTGAAAAGGAAATATGAGTTAAAATATGCTCTAAAGTCGAAAATATCATATAAATATAAAATATGTATTAAAAAAAATCCTTCAATTACAAATTATGAAATGTAAATCAGAAAAAATCATTTCCGTTTCATTATTTATTAATTATAGGTTATAACACTATTGAAATTTTTTGCGAATTTGTAACATGCCGTGCCGCCACTCGGACTCGAACCGAGATGCTCTCGCACTGCTTCCTAAGAGCAGCGTGTCTACCAATTTCACCATGGCGGCTTGTTTGAAATCATAATAGCCCTTTTTTATTTAATCGTCGAGATTAATTCAATATTTTTTTGAAGCATTTCAATTTCGATTTGCAAATGCTTTTTTATTCAGCAATTGAAATGGTTCATATTCAGAATAAGAATTCTATACTACGTAGTTTCTTTTTTATTATCTTAAATCAATTTTCTTAAATTTTTTCGTATTGCTTGAATTTGTCAACGGACTCTCATATAGTTAATGTTTTCTTGAAATAAAACCCTATCAACTATAGTAATAGTAGTTATACTAAAGGATTTTTTTGATTAATTTGAATTAAAACAGATGAATATATAATATAGAAATTCCTAAAAATAAAGTTTTGGGAAGTTAAAGTTTAACCATTTTCTATTTGCCCTTTTTGACAAAATATAAATTTTCAATTTTATATAGATAGAAAAAACTTTTATTATTTTTTGTATTGGGACAAAACAAATAGGTTGATGGGGACAAAAAATCCCCATCTTATAAATTACAAAATAGACTAAAAAAGAAAAGTGATAAATTATTCTCTATATATAATCAAAATTATATATAGATATTTTTTCAAACAAAAACGACTATTTTAGGGTTGGCAGAAAAGGTCTTCAGTCTCCATATCATCAGAAAAAAAGTTCCAATTTACCATAATTCAAAACAGTAATTAATAAAAAAAAAGAAAACCTACTTAAATGGTTTATTTTTTCTATTTTTTTTTTAAAGAAAAAGAAAATTATTTAGAATTTTTTATACCATATACCATTTTTTTTTAACCAGGTCGATTTCGATTATTCCAAGGTTTAATTACTTATTTTTCGTACAAAAAAACTTTTTGAATTCCCGGTAGAAAGAGATTTTGCTAATGAAAAGGCTTTTAACGCTGCCCAATATCCCTTTTTTTTCCAAATATTTTTACGAATACGCTTTTTGTAAATCGAAGTACGTTTTTTTGGAACTGCCATTTTGAATTGATTCCTCAGTGTTCTAGTTGGATGTGAAAGACATCTATTGTTCAAACAAATTTTTGTTTTCTATTTATTATCTATGTATTTATATTCTAGGCGTTATCCTTTTTAAAATGGAAAAGCATAACTAGAAACTAGAAATAGATTTTCTATATTTCTATTAAACTAATCGAAAATATTCAATTAAGAGAAACAAAAAATTTGATAGAGTAGAATAGTCACAAAATAAAACAAAAAAATTCGTACGAAATTGATTAAGGTTAATAAAAATTAACTAATGAATCAAAATTTCGAATTATATCTGTATTTATCTTTTATGTGTTGCGTTTAATTTACATGTACATAAAAAATCATATTGAAAACTTTAAGAACCTCCTCTTTGTTTGATTAGATCTTAATTGAAAAATTTGAATTATTTTTTGAAAATCCATCGAAATTTTGATTTTCAAATTGAAATGGTCCCAATAAATAATAAATGAAATTTTTTAAAGGATCCACGATTTGAGACATTTTTTTATTCTATGCTATAGAAATTAGAAAGTAAAGTAACAAATATTCTTTTCTATAAAAAATCGATAACGAAAAAAATCGAATTTTGTTCTATGTTTTTATTTGAAATGGAAAACAATTACCAAATTTTGCATAAAATGAATTAATGTAATTTATTCCGAATTATTAATTCATTTTAATTATTTAAAAATACTTAATTCTTTTTTATCATTATTGACTTTATTAGATATTAGGTCTTTATTTGATTTTATCATTCATATTTTATTTTAGTTGAATTTTTAAATGAAAGTAGAATTTGTTTTATCTTTCTACTTCATAGGGTTCAATAGTTTCGAATAATTAAGTATTCACTTTCACTAACAAATTGGTTATTTGACCAATTATAACTTCGTGATTTGAATATTAAAAAAATACTAAATATCCATATTAATATTTGATATAGAATAGAAAATGTAAAATAAAAATAAAATTCTATATTAAGATATTATATATCTTGATTTTTTATTGACTTCTTTCTAATTTCAAAAAAGCAAGAACCCTTGAATCGTAAATAAAAAAATTAAAATTAATTAAATATAAAATTTTTCTCTTCTACTATGGAACATATATACCAATATGCATGGATCATACCCTTCCTTCCACTTCCAGTTCCTTTGTTAATAGGAGTTGGACTTTTATTTTTTCCGACCGCAACAAAGAATCTTCGGCGTATATGGGCTTTTTCTAGTATTTCGTTGTTAAGTATAGTTATGGTTTTTTCGATGAAACTGTCTATTCAACAAATAAATAGTAATTCTATTTATCAATATGTATGGTCTTGGACTATTAATAATGATTTTTCTTTAGAATTTGGATACTTGCTTGATCCACTTACTTCTATTATGTCAATGTTAATTACTACTGTTGCAATTCTGGTTCTTATTTATAGTGATAATTATATGTCTCATGATCAGGGATATTTGCGATTTTTTGCATATATGAGTTTTTTCAATACTTCTATGTTGGGTTTAGTTACTAGTTCGAATTTGATACAAATTTATATTTTTTGGGAATTAGTTGGAATGTGTTCCTATCTATTAATAGGTTTTTGGTTCACACGCCCTATTGCTGCAAATGCTTGTCAAAAGGCGTTTGTGACTAATCGTGTAGGAGATTTTGGTTTATTATTAGGAATTTTAGGTTTTTATTGGATAACAGGTAGTTTCGAGTTTCGGGATTTGTTTGAAATCTTCAATAACTTAATTAATAATAATGAGGTCAATTCCTTTTTTTGTATTTTATGTGCTTTCTTACTATTTGCTGGTGCAGTTGCTAAATCTGCCCAATTTCCCCTTCATGTATGGTTACCTGATGCTATGGAAGGGCCTACTCCTATTTCAGCTCTCATACATGCTGCTACCATGGTAGCAGCGGGGATTTTTCTAGTTGCTCGACTCCTTCCTCTTTTCATAGTTATACCTTACATAATGTATGTAATATCTTTAATTGGTATAATAACAGTACTATTAGGAGCGACCTTAGCTCTTGCTCAAAAAGACATTAAAAGAAGTTTAGCTTATTCTACAATGTCTCAATTGGGTTATATGATGTTAGCTCTAGGTATGGGTTCTTATCGAGTTGCTTTATTTCATTTGATTACTCATGCTTATTCAAAAGCATTATTGTTTTTAGGATCCGGATCCCTTATTCATTCAATGGAAACTATTGTTGGATATTCTCCGGATAAAAGTCAAAATATGGTTATTATGGGAGGGTTAACAAAACACGTGCCAATTACAAAAATTGCTTTTTTAATAGGTACACTTTCTCTTTGTGGTATTCCGCCTCTTGCTTGTTTTTGGTCCAAAGATGAAATTCTTAATGATAGTTGGGCGTATTCACCCATTTTCGCAATAATAGCTTATTTCACAGCCGGATTAACCGCATTTTATATGTTTCGAATCTATTTCCTTACGTTTGAAGGGCATTTAAATGTTTTTTTAAAAAATTACAGTGGAAAAAAAAGTAGTTCTTTTTATTCAATATCTTTATGGGGTAAAGAAGAATTAAAAAGGGTTAATCAAAAATTTTCTTTAGTAACCTTAAATAATACGGAAAAGCCCTCTTTTTTTTCAAAAAATCCATATATAATGGATGGAAATTTAAGAAAAGTAATGCGATCCTTTATTACTATTACTGGTTTTGACAATAAGAATTTTTCTTCATATCCTAATGAATCGGACAATACTATGTTATTTCCTTTGATTATATTGATTTTGTTTACTTTCTTCATTGGATTCATAGGAATTCCGTTCAATCAAGAAGGAATGGATTTGGATATATTAACTAAATGGTTAACTCCATCTATAAATATTTTACATTCCAATTCGAATAATTCTATAGACTGGTATGAATTTGTGATAAATGCAACTTTTTCAGTTAGTATAGCTTATTTGGGAATATTAATAGCCTTCTTTTTTTATAAACCTGTTTATTCATCGTTCAAAAATTTTAACTTAATTAATTCATTTGATAAAAAAGGTCCAAAAAGAATTTTTTGGGACAAAATAATAACTCTTATATATAATTGGTCCTCTAACCGGGGTTATATAGATACTTTTTACGCAACATCTTTAATTAAAGGTTTAAGAGGTTTGTCTGAACTAGTTTTGTTTTTTGATAGACAAATAATTGATGGAATTCCTAATGGCTTTGGTGTCACAAGTTTTTTTGTAGGGGAAAGTATCAAGTATGGAGGAGGGGGTCGAATCTCCTCCTATCTTTTTTGGTATTTATTCTATGTATCCATTTTTTTTAAATATTCCTTTTTAGTTTTATCATTGCATAGTCGAGTTTTTTTATCGAGTACATCTATAGAAAAAAGACTTTTGTCTAGAATTGTAATTCGATTAACAAATTCATTGCTTAAGTTGTTTTTTTTTTGTTTATTCGTATGAATCCAATAATTATATAGTTCATCATCCAAATTGGATTTTTCTGTTGTAGCCAAAGAAAGATTTCCTTGTATCAGTTCCCAAAAAATTGAGAAACTGACTGGATATGTAAAAGAAATTTTTTGTTTTCCATCATTTTGACATGGATAAAAAAAATATTGTGACATTTCATTTCTTACCGCCCTTTCAAATCGATTACTTCTTATATATCGCGCTGGACGATTCCAGCGTTTATAGTCGAAA